TTTCAATATAGTAATGTCCGGCTCTTACCAAAAACAAGTCATTTATGGATATTATCAGGAGGTTCGTGCAGATCCGGTGTAGTTTCTTTTTCACTCCACAAGGATCAAGATCAACTGAACGTCCATTCTCATTCTGTCGAACGAAGATATATTTCTAGCCTCTCAGTGAATAATGATCAAGTGAGACACCAATTAGTTAGGTCAGATTTTTCTGATAAAAAAGAAGATGATATTTTTGATTATTCGGGATTTAATCGAATCATAGGTATTGGTCATTGTAATCTCATACATCCTGCAATTCTCCACAAGAATTCTGATTTATTGGCAAAAAGGCGAAGAAATCAATTTTGCATTCCGTTCCAATCCATTCAAGAACAAGAGAAAGAACTAATGCCCCATTCAGGTATCTCGATTGAAATACCCATAAAGGGCATTTTCCGTAAAAATAGTATTCTTGCTTATTTTGATGATCCTCGATACAGAAGAAAGAATTCAGGAATTACTAAATATGGGACTGTAGGGGCGCATTCAATCGTCAAAAAAGAGGGCTTGATTGAGTATCGAGGAGTCAAAAAAATTAAGCCAAAATTTCAAATGAAAATTGATCGCTTTTTTTTCATTCCCGAGGAAGTGCATATTTTACCCGAATCTTCTTACGTAATGGTACGGAATAATAGTATCATTGGAGTAGATACCCGAATCGCTTTAAATAGAAGAAGCCAAGTGGGCGGATTGGTCCGAGTGGAGAAAAAAAAAAAAAAGATTGAACTCCAAATTTTTTCTGGGGATATCCATTTTCCTGGGGAAACGGATAAGATATCCCGACACAGTGGCATCTTGATACCGCCGGAAACGGGAAAAAAAGAACTTAAGGAATCCACCCGGGAATCAAAAAAATTGAAAAAATGGATCTATGTCCAACGGATCACACCTACCAAGAAAAAGCATTTTGTTTTGGTTCGACCCGTAGTCACATATGAAATAGCGAACGGTATCAATTTAGCAACACTCTTCCCCCAGGATCTGCTGCGGGAAAAGGATAATATGCACCTTCGAGTTGTCAATTATATCCTTTATGGAAGGGGCAAACCCTTTCGGGGTATTTCTGACACAAGTATTCAATTAGTTCGAACTTGTTTAGTCTTGAATTGGGACCAAGACAAAAAAAGTTCTTCCGTCGAAGAGGTCTGTGCTTCCTTTGTTGAAGTAAGTACAAATGGTATGACTCGAGATTTCCTAAGAATCGACTTAGTGCAATCCCATATTTTGTATATCAGAAAAAGGAATGCTCCGTCAAGTCCAGGATTGATCTCTGATAATGGTCCAGATCGCACCAATATAAATCCTTTTTACTCCATTTATTTCAAGGCAAGGGTTCAACAATCACTTAGACAAAATCAAGGAACTATTCATACCTTGTTGAATAGAAATAAGGAATGCCAATCTTTGATAATTTTGTCATCATCTAATTGTTTTCGAATGGGTCCATTCAACGATATCAAATATCATAATGTGATAAAGCAATCAATTCACATTCAAAAAGATCCTCTAATTCCAATTAGGAATTCGTTGGGACCCTTAGGAACAGTCCTTCAAATTGCGAATTTTTATTCATTTTACTATTTAATACCTTATAATCCGATTTCGGTAACTAACTATTTGAAACTTGATAATTTAAAACAGACTTTTCAAGTACGTAAATTTTATTTAATGGATGAAAACGAGAGAATTTATAATCCTGATCCAGACAGTAAGATTGTTTTGAATCCATTTAATTTGAATTGGTATTTTATCCATCATAATTATTGTGAGGAAATGTCCACAATAATGAGTCTTGGGCAGTTTATTTGTGAAAATATATGTATAGCCACAAATGGACCACACCTCAAATCAGGTCAAGTTTTAATTGTTCAAGCTGGCTCTGTAGTAATAAGATCAGCTAAGCCTTATTTGGCTACTCCAGGAGCAACTGTTCATGGGCATTATGGAGAAATCCTTTATGAAGGAGATACATTAATTACATTTATATATGAAAAATCAAGATCTGGTGATATAACGCAGGGTCTTCCAAAAGTAGAACAAGTGTTAGAAGTGCGTTCGATTGATTCAATATCGATGAACCTAGAAAAAAGAGTTGAGGGTTGGAACGCGCGTATAACAAGAATTCTTGGGATTCCTTGGGGATTCTTAATTGGTGCTGAGCTAACTATAGTGCAAAGTCGTATCTCTTTGGTTAATAAGATCCAAAAGGTTTATCGATCCCAGGGGGTCCAAATCCATAATAGACATATCGAAATTATTGTACGTCAAATAACATCAAAAGTGTTGGTTTCAGAAGATGGAATGTCTAATATTTTTTTACCCGGCGAACTTATTGGATTGTTACGAGCGGAGCGAACGGGGCGTGCTTTGGAAGAAGCGATCTGTTATCGAGCTATATTATTGGGAATAACGAGAGCATCTCTGAATACTCAAAGTTTTATATCTGAAGCAAGTTTTCAAGAAACCGCTCGGGTTTTAGCAAAAGCAGCTCTCCGGGGTCGTATCGACTGGTTGAAAGGCCTGAAAGAGAACGTTGTTCTAGGGGGGATGATACCCGTTGGTACCGGATTCAAAGCATTAGTGCACTGTTCACGGCAGCATAACAATATTCTTTTGAAAACAAAAAAAAGAATTTATTCGGGGGGGGGATGATAGATATTTTCTTACACCACAGAGAATTATTAGACTTTTGCATTTCAAAGACTTTACATGATACATTAGACCAATCATTTAGAGGATTTAATGAGTCCTAAGGAGCGGATTCTCTTAACTATTTTTGATCCTTTGATTTCTTAATAGTAAGAAAAGAAAGATAATAACGAATCGAAAGTAATGAATGGCCTGGATTGTGTATCAATGGCCAATCTCTGGTAGAAGAGAAGGTTCCATTGGAACAATTATTTATTTCAGGGCACCTCGTCTCTTTTTTTTATCAAATCTTTTTTTGATAAAAAAAAAGAGGAAGTATGGGGAGAAATGGCAAGAAGATAGTGGAATATCCATTTTGAAGAGCTGATGGAAGCAGGAATTCCTTTTGGTCATGGTACTAGGGAATGGAATCCTAGAATGTCACCTTATATCTCAGCAAAACATAAAGGTATTCATATTCCAAATCTGACAAGAACTGCTCGTTTTTTATCAGAAGCTTGTTATAAAGCAGCGGATTTAGTAGCACGAGCTGCAATAAGAACCCGGTGTCATTATATTATATTAATAAAAAAAAAGGCTCGGTGGTATGTTAACGAATCGGTCCACTACAGAAACGAGACTTCATAAGTTCAGGGATTTGAGAGCGGAACAAAAGACGGGGAGACTCAACCGTCTTCCAAAAAGAGATGCAGCTATCCTGAAGAGACAATTATCACGCTTGCAAACGTATCCGGGCGGGATTCAATATATGACGGGGGTACCGGATATTGTAATCATCGTTGATCAGCAAGAAGAATATACGGCTCTTCGAGAATGTATCGCTTTTGTAATTCCAACAATTTGTTTAATCGATACAAATTGTGACCCCGATCTCGCAGATATTTCGATTCCAGCAAACGGCTATAGCTTCAATCCGATTAATTCTTAATAAATTTGTATTTGCAATTTGTGAGGGCCGTTCTAGCTATATACGAAATCCTTGATTAATAATAAGATAAATAAATTTTTTTGGTAACTACATGGATTTTTGGAATCGGTTACTCTTCTTGAATCGCATAAAAGAAAAGAAATTAAAAAAAAAACTGTGGATATTGTGTGATTAGCGAGTATTCAAAACGGATAATTCTAATTAAAGTATACAAGTCGAAAGGGAGAGGGTTGAATCAAAATAATTCTTTTTAAAGTTCTATTTCTGTTAGAGGGCAATATGAATGTTATATCATGTTCCAGTAACACACTAAAAGGGTTATACGATATATCCGGTGTGGAAGTAGGCCAACATTTCTATTGGCAAATAGGAGGTTTACAAGTCCATGCCCAAGTACTTATTACTTCTTGGGTTGTAATTGCTATCTTATTAGGTTCAGCCCTTATAGCTGTTCGGAATCCACAAACTATTCCGACTGCCGGTCAAAATTTCTTCGAATATGTCCTTGAATTTATTCGAGACGTGAGCAAAACTCAGATTGGAGAAGAATATGGTCCATGGGTTCCCTTTATTGGAACTATGTTTCTATTTATTTTTGTTTCGAATTGGTCCGGTGCTCTTTTACCTTGGAAAATAATACAGTTACCCCATGGGGAGTTAGCTGCACCTACGAATGATATCAATACTACCGTTGCTTTAGCCTTGCTCACGTCAGTAGCATATTTCTATGCAGGTCTTTCTAAAAAGGGATTAGGTTATTTCAGTAAATACATTCAACCGACTCCAATTCTTTTACCCATTAACATTTTAGAAGATTTCACAAAACCTTTATCACTTAGCTTTCGACTTTTCGGGAATATATTAGCTGATGAATTAGTAGTTGTTGTTCTTGTTTCTTTAGTACCTTTAGTGGTTCCTATACCTGTGATGTTCCTTGGATTATTTACAAGCGGTATTCAAGCTCTTATTTTTGCAACTTTAGCGGCGGCTTATATAGGCGAATCTATGGAGGGCCATCATTGACTAGTTTTCGAAATAGTCTCTTTTTTTTTTTAGCTTAGAATAACGCAGTGTATGCGTAACTAAAGATAATCCACGTAGGAAACATCAATATACAAATAGAAATAGACAAATACGGGATATACGACCAAGAGTCATAGAAAAAAAATTCAGATATTTGGGAATTGTAAAAAAGGAAAGAGATCAAAAAGATCTTTTTCCTAAAATTCATGTTTGGCTTTATTATATCATACTCCTGCCAATGAATATTATCATTCAATTCAAATATAAGGAGTCATTATTTGAATCAAAATTCTTAATATAAAAATTCTTATAGTATCATAGTATCACAATTTACACGGTGTGTGATTAAAAAAAAAAAGAAAAAGAAAGATGCTTTCTAGAATGATTCCCATTTCAGTTGATTTTATTCAATTCAACGATTGACCAAAAGAAAATATTAATAAATAATTAAATAATTAAAGTGAATGACCTTACCGGAATAAAATACTTATGTTTATTTCTATGCAATGATTTGCCAAACGAGATTCATAAAAAATGGGTTGATTGGGAGAGGGGAACATAATTTGGTATATGGGATCTAATGACTCTAAGCCAACTCTTGTGTATGGTTCCAAGAATGATTCTAGAATACGATTGACTTTAAGATACGAATAGCTTGAATCTAAGATATGAAGATATGAATAGTTGGTTTACGTTATGGAAGAAAGACATGTATATATGATATTAGATATTGATAGTTATATATCAACTAAAGATATATCTAATTCGCCCTACTATTGTGAACTTAGATAGAGATTCCAATAGAAATTCTTCGGTTTCGTCTTTGCCTGTGAATTGAATGTGAATGAATAAAGCGATGAAATAAAGAAAACTAACGAACGAAGAATAAAAAAAGAGTTTGGAAAGAAGAAATGGAAGAACAAAAGTCGTATGGATTCACAAAAATCCTGTGGATCGGAACTAAAAAAGAGATATCGAAGTAGCTTTTATGGTTTAATACTAATATTATTATTACTTCAATTCCGAGTTCTTAGTTATTTCGACTGGATGAATCTTAGCGATCGAATAATTAAGTCATAATTCATATTTTCATTGGACGATTGTATCATTAACTATTTCTTTATTTTAGTGCGAGGAACTTATCATGAATCCACTGATTTCTGCCGCTTCTGTTATTGCCGCTGGGTTGGCCGTCGGACTTGCTTCTATTGGACCTGGAGTAGGTCAAGGTACTGCTGCGGGTCAAGCTGTAGAAGGTATCGCGAGACAACCCGAGGCGGAGGGAAAAATACGAGGTACTTTATTGCTTAGTCTGGCTTTTATGGAAGCTTTAACAATTTATGGACTGGTTGTAGCATTAGCGCTTTTATTTGCGAATCCCTTTGTTTAATCCTATAAATATGCAAATTCCGTATTTTTTTTTAGTCTATCTAAAAGAGGAGATAATATGAAAAATATAACCGATTCTTTCGTTTCCTTGGTTCGCTGGTCATTTGCCGGGAGTTTCGGGTTTAATACCGATATTTTAGCAACAAATCCAATAAATCTAAGTGTAGTCCTTGGTGTATTGATCTTTTTTGGAAAGGGAGTGCGTGCGAGTTGTTTATTTCAAGAATAGGCTGGATCCAACCAGCTGTACTTTTTTTCATTATAACTAGATCGAAAAAGGTGCACGATTCCGCGAATTACTTCTGAATCAATTTCAAATCATATTTAAGAACCATAGCATTTCGTGATTCATTGGTAAATCCGCTTTGATTCTCTATCAACCAAACCAATAGTGTGGGGTCATTAACATGGTTAAAGCTAAACCAAACTGTTTGAAGTCCAGACGCAGCATGGTACTCTTTCTACTACTATATTAATATAGAATAGAAATGTTTGCAAAATGAATAATTGGAATTTGTTTTTTTTTCGATATAAAACACTCATGTCGATAAAATTATTTGAGCCTTTGAGCCTTTTCTTTTATTGGAATGCAAAATATTTGAAATATTTCAATCAACCGCTTTTTATGCTGAATCGGTGACCTGTGTATAATATAAAGTAAAAAGAATTCTTTGGATTTGACGAAAAAAAGAAACAACTTTGCTGACAATTCAATATTTTTGTTTTGTTCCGTCAGAAGAGTCCTCAAAATATTCTGGTCTTGGATTAGTGATTAGTCGCGACATCTTGGAATATGAATAGAGAAGAGAGGTAGAGGATAGGCTCATTACATTAAAAAAAAAAGATATGGGAATTGCCCCCATACTTAAAAAGTTGAAGTAATTGAGTGTGAGAGCCAAATGAATCGAAAAATTCATGTTTGGTTCGGGAAGGGATCATGTAAGTTTTGAGATGAATGGAAAGATAATCTACTTTCATTAAGTGATTTATTAGATAATCGAAAACGGAAGATCCTGAATACTATTCGAAATTCAGAGGAACTGCAGGGGGGGGCCATTCAACGGCTGGAAAAAGCCCGGGCTCGCTTACGGAAAGTCGAAAGGGAAGCAGATCAATTTCGAGTGAATGGATACTCGGAGATAGAACGAGAAAAATTGAATTTGATTAAGTCAACTTATAAGACTTTGGAAGAATTAGAAAATTACAAAAATGAAACCATTCGTTTTGACCACCAAAGGGCGGTTCAGCAAGTCCGACAACAGGTTTTCCAACAAGTTTTAAAAGGAGCTCGAGGCACTCTGAATAGTTCTTTGAACAAGGAGTTACATTTACGTACCATTAGTGAGAATATTGACACGTTTGAGGCGATGGCAGAAATAACTGATTAGTCCTTTTCCTGTAGGCATTGTTTTTTTTCTTTAACTAAAAAAAAAAATTATACTCATGGTAACAATTAGAGCCGACGAAAT